GATATATGTACATATATTCTATACATAAGTATATGCAATAGACTCATAGCGGGTTGTGGACTATTCCGTTTTTCTTTACCTAGTATAGTTAAAAAGAAAAGGTTTATTGATATCAATGCAATAAATTGTTTCAATTTCACAATGACCCTAATTACTTTTATTGAATTTCCCCCATCTGAACCTCATTCACTTGATACATGTACTTCCCAATTCGATTTAGGCATAGATCCAAGATCTTTCATCGAATCATATGATCAAGAGATTCTACTTGTCTCCTGAACTAAATTTATTAGGTAAAAATTTGTAGATTATTTTTTTATTCCGGATTTCCATTTCTCTTTTTTTTGATTTCCAAGTTTAGTGGGGAGATATAGATAGGTATATATCATCTTAACAAAGGTAAATCAATGAATGAAGAGCGGAAGAAATGAAGTGAAAACCTTTTCTGAAAGACAAATTACTCCATGCGAGTATCTTAGACTTCATATTCTTTTGTTTTTTATTTAGAGATTCTTTTCTTTTTATAGATAATATCTAATCTAATAAAAAGAATTTCACTTTCTAGATTTCTAGAATCAATTCGCAATTTTTCTAATTTATATAGAATCAATCTATATAGATAAATATAGAATGTCGATTTGAATGAAGGATTCATGACTAGAAACGAGGAATCAATAAATTATATGGAATCATGAACGACAGAAAGATCCGTCAGATCTAGTCATATTATTCTATTATATTGACAATTTCGAAAAACTAGTCATATTATGAACATAGTATGGGTCGGTCAGGAAAACATGCCCCCATCGTCTAGTGGTTCAGGACATCTCTCTTTCAAGGAGGCAGCGGGGATTCGACTTCCCCTGGGGGTAGGGTACTATGAAAGGAGGTTGATCATGGATTCTAAATAACCTTAGAAGTGATTGTTCCTGGGTCGATGCCCGAGCGGTTAATGGGGACGGACTGTAAATTCGTTGGCAATATGTCTACGCTGGTTCAAATCCAGCTCGGCCCAAAAATGCGCTGATCCACCATGAATGGATAGAACCCATTTGTTTTCCAGAAATAACGAATTCGCAGGAAAAAAAAAAAAAGAAAACTTTCTAATATATCCCTACTTACATTTTTTTATTTTCTCTTTTTTCTTTGAAAAAATGGATTCTCAATCGATTTGAGAATAACAACATGGGTTATTAGTAATCCGTGTTGTTTTCACTAAGCATTCACGGAACTATCAATATATCTGCGAATCTCTGTTACAACGCAGTAATTCAAAATAGATGTTGAATGAAATAAAAATAATATGGATATACTTTTTAGGGGGATTGTAGTTCAATTGGTAAGAGCACCGCCCTGTCAAGGCGGAAGCTGCGGGTTCGAGCCCCGTCAGTCCCGACGTATCCAATATATACTCAATCCACCCCTTCTTTATTCGGATAAAAGGGTACGGGGAACATAATTTCATTCCCCCAAAAAGTGATCTTTAGTTATTTTTTAGCATTTACCATCAAAAAAATCCGTTCTATTTCAAATAGTAACAATTGGTGGGAGAGAGCCATATGTGAATTAGTACAATTATTGGGGGCAGCATATTCAGAATTCCAGTAGAGTATCTACTGTATTTTTTTGATTGCTCCTCATCCTTGTAATGTATAACAATACTATATGTTTATTTTTTTACTAAGAGCATTTTTTGTACTAACATTATAAAATAAATTAAACATAGTTACCCTGATAGAACCCATTCAGGTTAAACCTATTTTTTGGTTCCAATTGTGTGGAATCTTAATTACTAAAAAGAATCTCTTCCCACCGAGCAAGGGAATGAATCTTTTTTTTCCTTCGGGTCCAAAGAAACAACCAAAAAAATAGTGAATTGTATGGAATATTAGATCTTTTATACCAAGATTAACCTTTCTCACACTTCTTTGGTTGTCAAGAAAACTAGATTATTAACATTCAAAAAGGAATTTAGAGCTTAACTCCGTCCTTTTTTCATTTCACGTCGATGGGTTGGTAACCAAAAAAGTGGGCAAATGGGCACAAAATGCTTGATCGGATAATTGTAAAAAAAAGGTGATATATTATGGTATATTATGGTATATTTTTGGTATATTATGGTATATAAAGTCAAGAAGAGAAAAACGGATAAGAAATAAAAAATTATTGATTGGATTATTAATCCAATTTTTTATTCAGTATGGATAAAGGACCCTTCTATGTTATACTATTCAATTCTTGACGATTAATCCATGTGATAGCTCAGATATTCTTATTCATGATATTGATCTGATTCAATATCATCGCGATGTAATTCATCTCATTGAATTGAATTTACCGGCGAAAGAGTGATTCCTCATCTCTAGGGGATTAAATCCCGAGTTATTGCGAAGTAAAAAAAAAACGAAATAATGATATTATGGAAGTAAATATTCTTGCATTTATTGCTACTGCACTGTTCATTCTAGTTCCTACTGCCTTTTTACTTATCATATATGTAAAAACCATAAGTCAAAATCAAAATAATTAATTTGAAGGAAACTTGGCTTCTTAGTTCTTATTAATGATTGAATAAATACAAAATGAATAAATAAAAGCTTTAACTTTTGATTCTTAATGAAATGAGCGAACGACAATCAGCAGTATTCTATGAGATCTGATAGTATGGTAGAAAGAAATATATTCATCTTTCTACCATACTAGTTACTTTTTTAGTCTTAGTGAAGTATAGAAAGTCGGATTCTATCGATTAATATAGATCAATCAAAATATTGATTGATCTTCATATATCATATATGTGATATGAATTAGGTATATGTAATCTTAATATTACCCTATTCTAATTCTTTGTTTCATCCATTTGATTTGTATTGATTCCAATCAAGCTCAAAAAGCAAAAGACAACTCCCCTCTTAGTCTTACCATGCTAATTCCAAGGTTTCTTAGGTTTTTTTTAGTTCAAATATGAACTATGAATCCTGACATACATCGAAAGACTAAAATACATGAAGTAAAAAGCAATATGGGTATATATAAAACCTAGTCGTTTTTTGACATTATGAAGAAGTAATTGATTACACCACTGACCAATAATTCAAGGAGTTCTATGGGAACGGAACTTATTCGGATTTCGAAAAGGAGTTGTAAAAATGCTTGAACATCGAAAGTGCGTATCTATGTCATTTCAAAAAAGTACTACTTTATCTTTGAAAACGAAAGGAAACAAATAAAAGAAATAAAAGGGAATCCCCTCTTACTCATTGTCGATATATGTGGTAAAATTTGGTTGGTTTATCAGTTTAGGAAGAATTCGGTTGGAATCTCTTTCTGTCTCCCCTTTACTTTAGGAATACGAGCAGGAGAATTGTTGAAATATCTGTTTGATTGAAAAAAGGGTATTATTCATATAGTACATTACTATACCAGACCAGAATACAATGGAACTTTGAATTAAATAAAAAAATGTAATAATTTAAAGCGCTTTACAGAGCTATCTAGAAAACAATTGATAAAGTTTGATTCATCAACTTAATTAGTAGTACTTAGAGTCCACTTCGTCCCCACACTACGAGTGAAAGGGAAAATGTAAAGACTACCATTAAAGCAGCCCAAGCAAGACTTACTATATCCATGTGAATGATGTCCCCTATCTCGATAAATATGAAGGAATTAGTCCATTATTGTTCACTAATAATAGTGGATCAATAGTGAACAGTCAAAAAGGATTCTGACCCAAGACTATTCATAAATCAATACACTAAATACACTTCAAACAAGTTTTTTTATGATTTTTATAGTAGAAATGGGAACCATTAAGCCTACACAAAATAGGCCTTGCCATTCTTGGAAGTAGTACGGGAATGTTATTAATTGAACACATAGAAACGAAAATCTATTGTTTCGTTTGTTGATCTTGATAAGTAAAAGACATAAACAATGTGGAATGAAGATAAATCATTCATCCCTGTCTTTCCTAATTTGATTTAATTTTGACTATACTCCCGATTGTCACTCTTGAACCAATCGGGGGATAGCCTATTTCATTCTTGGCTCGAGGTTAGTGCAAAAAGTCTTTCTTTTTGCACTTTTTTCTAAAAAAGCCAATTACCCATTCAATCTAATATTGATTGAATGCCTGCGCATTTATAGACTTTCATGAGTCTGTATCCAAAGTATTTTCCTGCTCTTTTCTCACACCCACTAATTCACTTGCCTATCCGGCTTAGTTCAATTTAAGCTAAGATCGAGAAGATCCAGTCAGTAGCCACTACATTGTAGTGGAAGGACTTCCAAATTCTCTTCCACTAGAATCTTGAATCTTAGACGCAAGGATTTAAATCCTTTTTAGTTTTGAGAAGCGACAGATGCTTAGAATCAAGCAAGTATCAACAGTTCTTTTGCGTCTGTGAGGGAATATAATTCATTGAGTTATATATCGGCCGAACATAATAAGGAATTTTGAGTCTTGTGTTGATCAGGCGACACCCGGATTTGAACTGGGGAAAAAGGATTTGCAGTCCCCCGCCTTACCACTCGGCCATGTCGCCAAAATGATATAAACTAGACTAACATTTTTTCCCTCTGGAAGATTACTAAACTTCATTTTTTATTTCAATAGAAAGAAAAAATGAAGTTTTTTTTTTTTTTTTTTCACAAAACAACAACTCAGGACAAATTGAACCATTAACTATTTAATCTTAATTATTTAATTATTCTTGGATTTGAATCGCATTTTTTACTTAATAAGATAATAAAAATAAGATAATAAAATGAAAATGGATACAGAACTAATTGATATTTATTCTTTTCAATAAAAAAAGAGTTCTCAATTTTCATTATAACAGCAATTAGGAGTATATGTAAACCCTAGAACAAAAATTATTACAGGGGGTATCGAATGAGGTATCTTATCGATAAAATTCTTAAGAAGAAATTACCCGGAAAATGTTCTGCTTAAATTTTTAGAGTAGAAATTTTGATAAAACCCACGTTGCGCCGAA